TACCAATCTCTTATAGAAGTTACTCATGCCGTGAATTAGAAATTCAAAAATTTAGGAGCTTAACTGTAAAATTTTAACTATCACTTAAAAGTGCCCATGGCGCGTTAAGTATTCTTATTATTTATAATTTTTCAGTTTAAGTCTCAAGAATAACAAATTAAAATTAATTTACACTTATATAAACCACATTTGTTTCTTATGTAGTATATTTTAATACATCGCTTTTAGAAAGTGAAAAATTTTTAAGAATGTTACCTAAGAAATGAAAGTTCTTTGTGCTTTTACACTATATTCTTTACTAGATTAAAAAAGATCGTTTATTTTGTAAATAAAAAGTAATATTAAGAATAGGGTGTAGTGTTATAGGCATATTGCTTTTGGATAGTAAAGGAAAAGCCCTAAGTGTTTTACTCCTCTCGTTTAGCTTTTCACTGTTTATTTTATTTAGTGTTGCTCAGCCATGTAAAATATCTTAATAATAAAGTAGTAGTTTTTAAAAAAAATAAGAGGCATGGCTTGAGAAGCTTTTATTAAATCTTATTAGAAATTAAGATATATCTTAAGATTATGAATCTCATGACTTAGGTTTAGTCTAACTTAATTAAGATGAAATCTTTAGTTTTTAAAACTAAAGCATTTATTATGCTACTATCTTTTTAAATATTTAAAAATCCTTTCGTACTAAATAAATAAATTTTATTGTGTTTATTAAAGAAACCAAACTACTTCACAGTGTTTTGAACTCAGCTCACAATTTCAAAAAACGAACAGTTTGTTTATATTAATCCTGTAGTTATTAATATTTTTATTAAGTCAACATCGAGGTCAGATTTATTTTAAAGATTTTAACAATAAAAATTAATTCAGCTGTTATCACTAGGGTAATTTAACCAAAATTAAATAAAGTTTAACTATATAATATAACTTTAGGACCCAACTAAAAGTTTTTAAATGTTAACTAAATTCCTAGGGTCTTCTCGTAATTAAACATAAGTAATTAATTTTCAAATTACGTTTAATTTTTAAATTTATAGTTTTAAAAAAACAACCCAAGGGACTCATTCAGTCGAGAGCTTTTTTAAAGATCTATGGATTTTGCTACCTTCGAGTAATCACGCTAAAACTGCTGTTAAATATTCACCGAGCAGAGCTTATAATAATTTATATTAAATGTTTTTGATAAACAATTTGAATTGCTTTTTAATATTAAAACTTATAATTTAATTGGTCAGTTTAAAATTTATGTAATACTCATTTAATCATAATACGTCTTAGAGAGTTAAAATTTATTCGTAAACAAGTTAACTTGTTCACTTAAGTAAATAGATATTTTGGTTATTTACAAATATTTTTAATCTAATTTTATTAACTTATATGAAACCAAAGTAAAAAATTATATTAACTTTACCAATTCGATTATATTTTAAAAATGATTCAAAATTAATCCAAATTCACCAGGAATGTGCAAATAATAATTAAATTGAAAAATAAGATTCGAAATCTTGGAACTTTAATTTCCTGGCAATTTAGAAAATAGTAAAATCTATGTCCCCATATCATAATAATCCCAGAAAAAAATTTCTTATTATAAAAGAAGTTAAACCCCATCTATAAGGAATAAGACCCAATATGTTTATATATAATAAAAGCCCAAAAATTATAAACAATTCTCTACGCGGAGTGAAGTTCAGGTATGAAAACATCATAATAAATATCAGGATAACCCCGGCAGATATGTTCAAATTTATAAAATGAAAGAAACATGAATTATAAAATTGGTGCTATTTATAATACAAAAATGTCAGAAAATTAATCTTAAGCTTGTAATAGAGATTTGCTTTATGTGGGCTATTAACCTATAGACTACTAGTTTTAAAGTCTCTAATAAACAAAGATATACCCTCAAAACTATTCTTAATAACAATCAAGTGATTAATAGTTCAAGCATTTCAAAATATTAATTTTATTAAAACATAAGTACCTATCTTTAGCAAGCCAGTAGCTCCTTCAACATATACAATCAAGATGTAGTCCGAATAAATATTTCGTTAAAAAGTATCAGTAAAATATAAGGTGAAAATGTTTAAATTCCAATTCTCTGCTAAGAGATTAGCAGAGGGTATATGTTAATCAGGTGTAAAGCTTTTGAAATTTAAGCCTCACGATTTAAAACCAATCAAATAATAAACACGTAGATTAAAAACTTAGAAAATATAAACAATTTTCTACGTGGAGTGAGGAGGTTCAGGCATAAAATTATCGTAACAACAATCTTCAAGAGATTGTATTACTTGGCTCAATTTTATTAAATCCTTCCATCTAATGGAAGGAGAAGAGCCTTTTATAATTATATCATAAAATTTATGAGGATCATGTGTTTCTGCTTTTCAGGTTGTCATAGTTTCGCGTGAAGGAGTAGTAGTGTAGCCAGAACTAAAAATTGATAAAGGTTTTCCATCAGCCCCTAAAAAAGTAGAAAAATCAATATTATTGGCAAGAGCAATATAACCTATTTCAACGGGAACAGTTATAGCTAATGTAAAAAATCACTTAAAACTTATTGCGGGGTCTATAGCAATTCCAGATTCTGCAAGTTTGATAAAAGAGACGATTGAAAGTACAGGCAGCTTATAAGCTGTGTCAAGAGAAATAATAGTGGATATTAAACTTATAAGTAAGGATAATAGATTAAAATTTTCTGATTTTACAAGTCAGAGTTGTAATCTAAGTTCCCTTTCCAGCAAACTTACTGTGCTACGACTTACTTGGATATGATACCAAGGTGACGGGCGATCTGTACCAGTTATAGAGTCTAAATCAGAAGTTTAAAATTTACAACTTCTTACATTTTAGTTTTACTCAAATTTAATTATAATTAAAATTTTGCTTTCAATTAAATAGTAAATTTCAAAACATTTAACAATATCTTATAAAGATCTAAAAATATAATGAGTTTTACTTAAAATACACAATTATTTATTTTCGACTATACTAGAATTTAGATGTTAAACCAATAATGTGGGTTGTCCATTAAGTCTCAAAATTCCTAAATCATATACAACTCTGCCAGCCTGTTCGGGTTTCAATTCTATTTTATTGCTCTAATTTTTTAAATAATACTAATCGGGTATCCAATCCGAGTCGTTAAGATTATTTTAAATTCGAAATAAGATCTTAAAATACTGATAATTCTACTTAGAAAAGAACGTAAACATTAATTCTAGAAACTTCAAATTCATTAGATTATTATTTTTACTATAAGTGTGACCGAGGCCTCTGGCACAAAGTTTAGCAAGCTTTAAAATTAACTAGTTTAGTAATATTTCTAAGTTTAATATTCTTAAATTTTAAATGAATATAAAATTTTAGAATAGATAATACAAAAGCTAAAGTTTTGGTATTATAAACTAGTTGAAGGGTTTAGTAAATTAATTTTACAAATTAAACTCATAAACCATAGGTTAAAGCCATTTCTTTCCGAGATTAAACTACTAATTAATTTGTCAAACCAGCCATACATTTAGGCTCATTATTGTCATACCAGTATTTCAGCCCACGAAGAAGAAATTCTCGATTCTTATCCACATGATATCCAGTTATATTATGCTCAACATATTTTAAATCTTGTCCTAACTTGGCTCAGTGTACTATAATATTAACATTACAAATTATACGATGATGAGATATTTCAACTTCACGTTCATGTTCACGCTCTCTTATATAATTAAAAACAGATGATAAAGGTTTTCCATCAGCCCCTAAAAAAGTAGAAAAATCAATATTATTGGCAAGAGCAATATAACCTATTTCAACGGGAACAGTTATAGCTAATGTAAAAAATCACTTAAAACTTATTGCGGGGTCTATAGCAATTCCAGATTCTGCAAGTTTGATAAAAGAGACGATTGAAAGTACAGGCAGCTTATAAGCTGTGTCAAGAGAAATAATAGTGGATATTAAACTTATAAGTAAGGATAATAGATTAAAATTTTCTGATTTTACAAGTCAGAGTTGTAATCTAAGTTCCCTTTCCAGCAAACTTACTGTGCTACGACTTACTTGGATATGATACCAAGGTGACGGGCGATCTGTACCAGTTATAGAGTCTAAATCAGAAGTTTAAAATTTACAACTTCTTACATTTTAGTTTTACTCAAATTTAATTATAATTAAAATTTTGCTTTCAATTAAATAGTAAATTTCAAAACATTTAACAATATCTTATAAAGATCTAAAAATATAATGAGTTTTACTTAAAATACACAATTATTTATTTTCGACTATACTAGAATTTAGATGTTAAACCAATAATGTGGGTTGTCCATTAAGTCTCAAAATTCCTAAATCATATACAACTCTGCCAGCCTGTTCGGGTTTCAATTCTATTTTATTGCTCTAATTTTTTAAATAATACTAATCGGGTATCCAATCCGAGTCGTTAAGATTATTTTAAATTCGAAATAAGATCTTAAAATACTGATAATTCTACTTAGAAAAGAACGTAAACATTAATTCTAGAAACTTCAAATTCATTAGATTATTATTTTTACTATAAGTGTGACCGAGGCCTCTGGCACAAAGTTTAGCAAGCTTTAAAATTAACTAGTTTAGTAATATTTCTAAGTTTAATATTCTTAAATTTTAAATGAATATAAAATTTTAGAATAGATAATACAAAAGCTAAAGTTTTGGTATTATAAACTAGTTGAAGGGTTTAGTAAATTAATTTTACAAATTAAACTCATAAACCATAGGTTAAAGCCATTTCTTTCCGAGATTAAACTACTAATTAATTTGTCAAACCAGCCATACATTTAGGCTCATTATTGTCATACCAGTATTTCAGCCCACGAAGAAGAAATTCTCGATTCTTATCCACATGATATCCAGTTATATTATGCTCAACATATTTTAAATCTTGTCCTAACTTGGCTCAGTGTACTATAATATTAACATTACAAATTATACGATGATGAGATATTTCAACTTCACGTTCATGTTCACGCTCTCTTATATAATTAAAAACAGATGATAAAGGTTTTCCATCAGCCCCTAAAAAAGTAGAAAAATCAATATTATTGGCAAGAGCAATATAACCTATTTCAACGGGAACAGTTATAGCTAATGTAAAAAATCACTTAAAACTTATTGCGGGGTCTATAGCAATTCCAGATTCTGCAAGTTTGATAAAAGAGACGATTGAAAGTACAGGCAGCTTATAAGCTGTGTCAAGAGAAATAATAGTGGATATTAAACTTATAAGTAAGGATAATAGATTAAAATTTTCTGATTTTACAAGTCAGAGTTGTAATCCCCAAAAGATATTGATTACTCAGTCTTATAACTATATAAAAGCAAAGAAAACACAACAGCTTGAATTACTCCTACAACCAGTTCAAATATTAGAAATAGACAAATAGTTACCAAATTTAAATTACTAACTAAAGATAGTACCACATGTCCTGCTATAATATTACATGTAATTCGAAGTCTAAGGGTAACTGGGCGAATAATTTGTCTAATTACTTCTAAACAAATTAAAAATCTTCACAAAAACAATGGGGATCTTACGGGTAAAAAATGGGCCAATCTTACAGAAGGCAAATTTACGAACTTATAAAAGTAAAATCTACTCCATATTAATAATCCCAGAAAAAAATTTCTTATTATAAAAGAAGTTAAACCCCATCTATAAGGAATAAGACCCAATATGTTTATATATAATAAAAGCCCAAAAATTATAAACAATTCTCTACGCGGAGTGAAGTTCAGGTATGAAAACATCATAATAAATATCAGGATAACCCCGGCAGATATGTTCAAATTTATAAAATGAAAGAAACATGAATTATAAAATTGGTGCTATTTATAATACAATAATGTCAGAAAATTAATCTTAAGCTTGTAATAGAGATTTGCTTTATGTGAGCTATTAACCTATAGACTACTAGTTTTAAAGTCTCTAATAGACAAAGATATACCCTCAAAACTATTCTTAATAACAATCAAGTGATTAATAGTTCATGCATTTCAAAATATTAATTTTATTAAAACATAAGTACCTATCTTTAGCAAGCCAGTAGCTCCTTCAACATATACAATCAAGATGTAGTCCGAATAAATATTTCGTTAAAAAGTATCAGTAAAATATAAGGTGAAAATGTTTAAATTCCAATTCTCTGCTAAGAGATTAGCAGAGGGTATATGTTAATCAGGTGTAAAGCTTTTGAAATTTAAGCCTCACGATTTAAAACCAATCAAATAATAAACACGTAGATTAAAAACTTAGAAAATATAAACAATTTTCTACGTGGAGTGAGGTGTTCATATGTGAAAGCAGTATAATCAATATCATGATAAACCCGGTGGATATCCCCAAAAATTTACAAAATGAATTGGTTTAAATTTTAAGTAAAATTGCAGCATCCCTAATCACATTTAGGAGGAATATTACGCCCAAATCAATCTTCAATAGACCATCTTACTTGACTCAAAATTTTTAAGTCCTTAGATCTAACAGGAGAAGGCCCTTCTATAAGTATATCAAAAATTTTCTGATGACTCTCCTCTTTTGCTTTTCAATGTGAATTAAAACGAGCGGTGCAAATCATCCTCTTTTGTATAGCCTCTTCGGGTGTCAAAGCTTCACGTAAAGGAGGATAGCCAGAACCAAAAATTGCTATGAGAGGTTTTCCATCAGCCCCTAAAAAAGTAGAAAAATCAATATTATTGGCAAGAGCAATATAACCTATTTCAACGGGAACAGTTATAGCTAATGTAAAAAATCACTTAAAACTTATTGCGGGGTCTATAGCAATTCCAGATTCTGCAAGTTTGATAAAAGAGACGATTGAAAGTACAGGCAGCTTATAAGCTGTGTCAAGAGAAATAATAGTGGATATTAAACTTATAAGTAAGGATAATAGATTAAAATTTTCTGATTTTACAAGTCAGAGTTGTAATCTAAGTTCCCTTTCCAGCAAACAATAACTAAGGTGGGCCGGTTATAATCTTTTAAAATTCAAACGTAAAATTATTATTTAAAACTTCCGTTTTTGAAAAACGTTGGTCTAATTTAACCTAATATAATGAATTTAGACTACTAATTAATTTGTCAAACCAGCCATACATTTAGGCTCATTATTGTCATACCAGTATTTCAGCCCACGAAGAAGAAATTCTCGATTCTTATCCACATGATATCCAGTTATATTATGCTCAACATATTTTAAATCTTGTCCTAACTTGGCTCAGTGTACTATAATATTAACATTACAAATTATACGATGATGAGATATTTCAACTTCACGTTCATGTTCACGCTCTCTTATATAATTAAAAACAGATGATAAAGGTTTTCCATCAGCCCCTAAAAAAGTAGAAAAATCAATATTATTGGCAAGAGCAATATAACCTATTTCAACGGGAACAGTTATAGCTAATGTAAAAAATCACTTAAAACTTATTGCGGGGTCTATAGCAATTCCAGATTCTGCAAGTTTGATAAAAGAGACGATTGAAAGTACAGGCAGCTTATAAGCTGTGTCAAGAGAAATAATAGTGGATATTAAACTTATAAGTAAGGATAATAGATTAAAATTTTCTGATTTTACAAGTCAGAGTTGTAATCCCCAAAAGATATTGATTACTCAGTCTTATAACTATATAAAAGCAAAGAAAACACAACAGCTTGAATTACTCCTACAACCAGTTCAAATATTAGAAATAGACAAATAGTTACCAAATTTAAATTACTAACTAAAGATAGTACCACATGTCCTGCTATAATATTACATGTAATTCGAAGTCTAAGGGTAACTGGGCGAATAATTTGTCTAATTACTTCTAAACAAATTAAAAATCTTCACAAAAACAATGGGGATCTTACGGGTAAAAAATGGGCCAATCTTACAGAAGGCAAATTTACGAACTTATAAAAGTAAAATCTACTCCTTATTAATAATCCCAGAAAAAAATTTCTTATTATAAAAGAAGTTAAACCCCATCTATAAGGAATAAGACCCAATATGTTTATATATAATAAAAGCCCAAAAATTATAAACAATTCTCTACGCGGAGTGAAGTTCAGGTATGAAAACATCATAATAAATATCAGGATAACCCCGGCAGATATGTTCAAATTTATAAAATGAAAGAAACATGAATTATAAAATTGGTGCTATTTATAATACAAAAATGTCAGAAAATTAATCTTAAGCTTGTAATAGAGATTTGCTTTATGTGAGCTATTAACCTATAGACTACTAGTTTTAAAGTCTCTAATAAACAAAGATATACCCTCAAAACTATTCTTAATAACAATCAAGTGATTAATAGTTCAAGCATTTCAAAATATTAATTTTATTAAAACATAAGTACCTATCTTTAGCAAGCCAGTAGCTCCTTCAACATATACAATCAAGATGTAGTCCGAATAAATATTTCGTTAAAAAGTATCAGTAAAATATAAGGTGAAAATGTTTAAATTCCAATTCTCTGCTAAGAGATTAGCAGAGGGTATATGTTAATCAGGTGTAAAGCTTTTGAAATTTAAGCCTCACGATTTAAAACCAATCAAATAATAAACACGTAGATTAAAAACTTAGAAAATATAAACAATTTTCTACGTGGAGTGAGGTGTTCATATGTGAAAGCAGTATAATCAATATCATGATAAACCCGGTGGATATCCCCAAAAATTTACAAAATGAATTGGTTTAAATTTTAAGTAAAATTGCAGCATCCCTAATCACATTTAGGAGGAATATTACGCCCAAATCAATCTTCAATAGACCATCTTACTTGACTCAAAATTTTTAAGTCCTTAGATCTAACAGGAGAAGGCCCTTCTATAAGTATATCAAAAATTTTCTGATGACTCTCCTCTTTTGCTTTTCAATGTGAATTAAAACGAGCGGTGCAAATCATCCTCTTTTGTATAGCCTCTTCGGGTGTCAAAGCTTCACGTAAAGGAGGATAGCCAGAACCAAAAATTGCTATGAGAGGTTTTCCATCAGCCCCTAAAAAAGTAGAAAAATCAATATTATTGGCAAGAGCAATATAACCTATTTCAACGGGAACAGTTATAGCTGATGTAAAAAATCACTTAAAACTTATTGCGGGGTCTATAGCAATTCCAGATTCTGCAAGTTTGATAAAAGAGACGATTGAAAGTACAGGCAGCTTATAAGCTGTGTCAAGAGAAATAATAGTGGATATTAAACTTATAAGTAAGGATAATAGATTAAAATTTTCTGATTTTACAAGTCAGAGTTGTAATCCCCAAAAGATATTGATTACTCAGTCTTATAACTATATAAAAGCAAAGAAAACACAACAGCTTGAATTACTCCTACAACCAGTTCAAATATTAGAAATAGACAAATAGTTACCAAATTTAAATTACTAACTAAAGATAGTACCACATGTCCTGCTATAATATTACATGTAATTCGAAGTCTAAGGGTAACTGGGCGAATAATTTGTCTAATTACTTCTAAACAAATTAAAAATCTTCACAAAAACAATGGGGATCTTACGGGTAAAAAATGGGCCAATCTTACAGAAGGCAAATTTACGAACTTATAAAAGTAAAATCTACTCCATATTAATAATCCCAGAAAAAAATTTCTTATTATAAAAGAAGTTAAACCCCATCTATAAGGAATAAGACCCAATATGTTTATATATAATAAAAGCCCAAAAATTATAAACAATTCTCTACGCGGAGTGAAGTTCAGGTATGAAAACATCATAATAAATATCAGGATAACCCCGGCAGATATGCTCAAATTTATAAAATGAAAGGGAGACATAAAATTATAAACTATGGTACTATTTTAAACCACCGTTTTTGAAAAACGTTAGTAAGCCCTCAGAATAATACAACACCAGTCAGTACATTATACTACAAAAATGTCAGAAAATTAATCTTAAGCTTGTAATAGAGATTTGTTTTATTTTATTATAATTAAAATTTATAAAATTATAGAGCATAGAAGTGTATATTAAGGAGATTAGACCAAAAAGTAATAACGTCAGCACTCTCAAGTGTCTTTTAATAAAAATACTACTAATAGTATAGTACTCTGAAATAAAAGAAACTATAGGGGGTACTCTTAAGTTTATTAATATTAAGCAAAATAGAATATATTGAGTCAAAATAGTAGTAGATATGAAAAAAATTAAACGACTTTTCACAAGAGCTCTTATTAAGCCTGAAAAATAAAACATACAAGACCTAATTAAAGTATGTGACAAATTAATTATTACCATTGAAATAAACCTGATAATTGAGAGGTTTAAGATAATAATCCTTATTCTTATATGAGCTACTGATCTATAGGCTACTAGTTTTTTAAAATCTCTCTGTAATGAACAAAGATATACCCTCAAAACTATTCCTAATAATAATCAAGTATTATTAATAGTTCAAGCATTTCAAAATATTAATTTTATTAAACCATAAGTACCTATCTTTAGTAAGCCAGCAGCTAAGATTATGGACCCAGTGGTAGATGCTTCAACATGGGCTTTGGGCAGTCACAGGTGTAATCCGAATATTGGACATTTCGTTAAAAATGGCATCACAGTAAAATATGAGGTGAAAATGTTTAAGTTCCAATTCTCTACTAAGAGGTTCGTAGAGAGGCACATGTTAATCAGAATCACTCTTAATATGGGAAAGGAAAAAATCAGCATATATATGAGTATGTAAAATCTGGCTATTAAACGACTTAAGTTAATCCCGTATCCTAAAATTAAAACTAGTATAGGGATTATTCTCAGCTCAAAAAGTATGTAAAATTTTCACAAATAATCTGTTACCAAAAATAAAACAATAATAAGACCTAAGATTATAGTGTAAAGCTTATTGTTGAAATTTAAGCCTCACACTATTTTTAAAACCAATCAGATAATGAACAACACAGAAATTAAAAGCTTGGAAAATATAAACCATCAAGAAGTAAGCATTCAACACGTGAACAAAGCACTAAGCTCGGGGTGAAGATTAAATTTGCAATTTAACATTGGATAAACCTCGTATTTAAAAATCAACCGTTTAACATCAATTAAATTCGATTTTATTTAACTAGGAAAAATAATATTACAGGGTTAATAAAATATATGATAGTAAAAATTTTAGATAAAAGCAAAAATGGTGCTTCAACGGGGCAACCTCCTAATCATATTAACATCATATTTACTACTACAAAAATATTAACTCTCAAAAATCAAGAATTTGTTCTCTGAACTTGAAATTTGGCAGATAGTAGGCCCAGGGAAAGCACTATTATTAAGGCTATAATAAAAAAAATAACTGCACCCAGCTTGTTAGGAATTGATCGAAGAATAGCGTAGTAATGTAAAAAATATCATTCAGGTTGAATATGGATGGGGGAAATTATTGGTGATGCTTTGATGAAATTCTCTGGATCGCCAAAAACGTACGGAAAAAATAGGCTTAAAATTATTATAATTATGAGGATCAAAATATTAACAGCATCCTTTCAAATATAGATTAAGTCAAATTCCTCTTTTATTAATATGTTAAAACCTCCTAATGGGCTAGAAGACCCAAATAAGTGCAGAATAAAAAGGTGTATTAAAATTATAATTAATAAAATGAAAGGAATAAGAAAATGTAAAGAAAAAAACAGTTTTATGGTAAAATTAGAAACAAAATAACCACCTCAAACCCATTCAACCAACCTAATCCCAACAATTGGAAAAGCAGAAATCAAATTAGTAATTACAGTGGCCCCCCACAAGCTTATTTGGCCCCAGGGTAAAACATACCCTATAAATGCAATTATTATTATAATTATTATTAACACTCAACCACTAATCCACAAGTATTTTAACTGAGAAAAGGAATTATAAAGCAGACCTTTAATAATGTGTAAATACATAATTATGAAAACATAGGAAGCCATGTTAAGATGGATATAGTGTAATAAATAGCCCTTAACCATGTCTAAGTGAATTATCCATAAACTGTTAAATGAATAGGGTGAGTTTTCGTAGTAAAACGTAAGTATAAAGCCTCTCAGAATTTGAACAACAATTATAAGTCCTAGTAAACTACCCAGGTTTCATCAATAAGAAAGATTTATTGGGCTTTTCAATGAAAACACTAATTTCTTAATAAACATTACCTATTTAAAGGTTTTTAAAAATATCAGCTCTGCCTTTTATAATTGGCCTTACATGGATAAAAATAAACATATCACAAAGATAAGTATTCTTTGTACTACAAATCTGTAAAACATACCAGTTGATGTAGTATAAAGATGTGCGACAAGTAAAAGAATAATTCAGCCTAAGACCATCATGGACATAATAAGACCTCAAATCCTTAGAGTCTGTATAAGTATAAGTTTAATGACTATAAATATAACATAGTAGCAAAAAACTACTTTAAAAATTCGAAGAATTATCGACATTAAGAAGAATCTCCTAATAAAGGTAATAAATGAAAAAATTAAAAGAGCATCTGTTAATAATGTTAACAATAAACCATACTACTTTTAAGGTTACAACTTAATATGCAGGTTTAAGATTTAAAGCAAATTTCAGATTTTTGCACAATATCTTTTTGCACAATATCTTCCATAATAATTTTTATAGTTTTTGAGAATTCGTGGTAACACGCCCGAACTAGTAATATAAGTGTAATAAAGATTATAAACACAGACACATATACTTTATTAAAAAATAAGACCAACATTAATATGTTTAAAGATATTATATTTCTGTACTCAGCTAAAAAAATTCTTGTAAATAATACTCTTCTATATTCAGTGTTGTACCCTCTAACTAATTCACTTTCCCCTTCTGAAAGGTCTGCAGGAGCTCGCTGTACTTCTATTACCAGGGTTAAACCTGTTAATAAAATGGTTAAGAAGTTTAATCTCATGCTTAAAAAGGAGGCATATGTTATGGAGCATTTTATTACAAAAGGAAGAAAAATCAACATAGTAAAGTTAACCTCAAATCTTAAGACTTGGGAGATACTGCGATTTCTACCAAGTAAGGCAAACTTACTTAAGGACCTTCATCCAATTATTAAGATTATAAAGGCTCTTAAACCTAAAACTATTAGAATTCACATAAGAACTAATATTTTTAAGTTTCATAAATAGAAAGGCATTACAGCTCAAATTAATAAAGCTAAAATTAGAATTGCAAATCTTATAAAAAAATAGATTGTAGTGTAAATTTTTAAATTGAGAATATTTGTTTTTTTTAATAATTTAATTCCGTCTAAGATTGGCTGGATCCACCCTCAAAATCTGACTTTGTTTGGGCCAAATCGCAATTGTGTTCTTCCTAAAAACTTTCGCTCTAGCAAAGTGAAAAAAGCGATTGAAATTAGAATTCGTATCGATAGCTTACTAATGTTTGCATGGTTATTTTTAGCCCCTTTAATTATTATTTTTTGGGGGATTATTTTATTATTTCTACAGATTTATATGTAAATTAAAATCTAAATCAGTAAAATTCTGAAAATAAAAAAATTCACACTACGTCAACAAAATGTCAATATCATCTTCCCAGTTCAAAGATATTATTAATAGAACTGATTCTCGTACTGAGTCTGCGACTAAACACAATAATAAGAATCAGTGAGCCGATAATTACATGAATGCCATGAAAGCCTGTACCTATGTAAAAAATTGATCCAAAGCATGAGTTTGATCATAGAAAGTCTAATATTCAATATTCTCAGGATTGGCAAAACGTAAACACTAGTCCTAAGAAAATTGTGTATATTAAGTAAGATTTTATTTGTTGGGAGCTTATTAACAAAAACATGTGAGAAATGGTTAAAGAACACCCTCTTGATAATAAAATCAATGTATTTAGCAGAGGAATTCTTATGTAGTTCACTCTGTTAATATTAACAGGGGGTCAAACGTATCCTATCTCTCCAGAATATATAAACATAAAATGTATAAATGTTCAAAAAAAGGATACAAAAAAGAAGACTTCTCTCAGAATTATAAAAACTATTCCTAGCTTAATTCTAAGAATCATTAATAAATTCTGACTCCCTACGTAAAGACTTTCTCGCACTAAATCCCGATATCACATAAAGCTTATTAAACCAAAGAAAATCAATCTTAGCCAAATAGTTAACAGTTTGAAATTAAGAAATATAAAAAAGGATAAAATTCTAATGAAAATGCTCATGCTTATGAACAAAGGATATCAAGAGGCTCCAGTATTAAATTGCAATGTCAAAAAGAATTTTTATCTTATCATTTTGCAAATGATTAATAATTCTTCTCACACACGAGAAAATAGTTGGTTAAGAGTAAATAATATAGTGTGAGGTCAGATATTCAGATGGCCTGATATTTCTCAAAAACTCGGTGTTTAAAAAGTTGCAGTGTAAAACTTTTCGAGCGGCCAGAATTCTTTCAAATGTTAAGAATAAAAATAGGAGTAAGCCTATTATTCTGATTCAGCTGCCCCAGGATCTTAGGGAGTGTATAATCAAGTAGGAATCTAGGTAGTCTCCATACCGGCGAGGTATCCCATTTAAGCCCATAAAGTGGTGAGGAATGAAGGTTAGATTAACTCCTACAAAAAGCACCAAGAACATTGCTGTTCTTAAAAGGTAATTTATTTCAATTCCCAAAATAATGGGAAACCTAATTATCACCCCTGAGAGGATTCCATACACGGCCCCTAAAGATAAAACAAAATGAAAGTGACCCACTACAAAGTAAGTATCATGTAATAAAACATCCAAACTTCTTCTTCTTAGAGTAATTCCAGTGAGACCTCCCAACGTAAATAAAAATAAAAACCCTAACCCCCAAAGTCTTAAAACATGAAGTTTTAAAGATCTTCCATATATTGTTGCGATTCATGAAAAAATTTTAATTCCCGTGGGAATAGCAATAATTATTGTAGCAGCAGTAAAATAAGATCGTCTGTCAATATCCAACCCAACTCTAAATATATGATGAGCTCAAACGACACATCCTAATAAGCCAATTCTCACCATGGCATAAATTATGCCTAAATATCCAAATACGTTTTTTTTTCCACTAAGAGTCATGGTCAGATGTGAAAGAATCCCAAATGCGGGCAAAATTAAAATGTAAACTTCAGGGTGCCCGAAAAACCAAAACAAATGTTCAAATAGAATTGGATCTCCCCCTCCACTGGAGTAATAAAATGAGGTATTAAAATTACGATCTGTCAACAATATGGTAATTGCTCCTGCAAGTACAGGCAATCTAATAATAAGCAGGAAAATAGTAACCAAAACTCTTCAAACAAAAAGAGGAATTCGATCCCAGGACATTATAAGCATGCGATATCTTAAAGAGGATACTATAAAATTAATAGACCCTAAAATAGACGAAATCCCTGCTAAATGTAAGGAAAAAATTAACATATCTACTGAGAAATTACTATGACCTCTTAATCTTCTTAAAGGGGGGTAAATGGTTCAGCCTGTTCCAGCTCCTCTTTCTACTAATATTCTTATCAATAAAAACCATAACCTAAAAGGTATAATTCAAAATGATATTCTATTAAGTCGAGGATAGGCTAAATCTGTGGCCCCAATAAACATAGGCAATATTCAATTGCCAAAACCTCCGATTAGTGAGGGTATCACTATAAAAAAAATCATTAGCAAGGCATGATTGGTAACTACAGAATTATAAAACAAGAAATACAGATTTCTTAGGTTTCAAGAAATAGAAGGAGCTGAAAGGCTCAGACGAATAACTAATCTTAGCCTTGACCCCAAAATCCCTCTTCACAACCTGAGAATGAAGTACATAGAGCCAATGTGCTTATGATTTACCGAGGTTGCTATGGTTAGATCTTATAAATCTTACATCATTCAATAAAAATATTGGTTCTGGAAAATTCTACATAAATGGGCATTCAGGAATGAAAGTTACCGCACAGTTCCCTACATTGACCAATAAATTTGCTAGGCTGATTGTTTAAAATGTTAATAAAATTAAGACGTCCAGGAGTTGCATCTATTTTTACACCTAATGAAGGGATTGTTCAAGAGTGAATAACATCTTCAGATCTGATCAATAAGCGAATGTTAAAGCTTACGGGTAATACTAGTAACTCACTCTCCCCTAGTCGATACAAATTTCTAAATATTTTAGGAAAGCTGTCTAAGCTCACTGATCATTCCAAAAAGTCATATGATCAATACCACTGATATCCTAGTACTTTAACCCTTAGGTTCCTGGAAAATTGGTATAATTCTTGCATGTACAGTATTTTAAGAGATGGACATCCTAAAACAACAAGAACGGAAACTGGAAACAGGGTTCACAATAGTTCTAACGCCCCTCAATGATTCAATTTTTGGTATCATTTATTACTTCTAACATATCTCAGGTAAGTAAAGACACTCAATGCAGTATTTAATTCGACCAGCATGACTAGATCATTATAAAGATCTAGCTCTCAAGATACTAAATTTATTTGATTTGCTAAATTTAGTTTTAAATATTGTGAAAATTTTAAGATTTTTGCTTATTCTAGTACTATTAATCATGCTAAATTTTATGCTTTCTTTATTTAAAAGAAATGTTAACTCGCTAAAGATTTTTGAATGTGGATTTGAAATTTTTTATTGATCCAAGCCTAAAACAAGCATTCATTTTTTTAAAGTAGGACTAATTTTCATTCTTTTTGATTTGGAATTTTTATTTTTGTTACTATTGTTTAAAGAAACTAAAATTTATACTTTAATAGTTTTAAGCTTTATTTATTTTACTATCTGGCTAGAATTGGTAATAAAATCCTATCTATGAAGAAACTTTTTAATTAGTGTAAATAGCATACTTAGTTTCCAACTAAGAGGTTTATTAAATTGTGTACTAATGAACGCTAAGAGGTTTAGAACCCCCAAAAAGGTAAGATTTTTTCTAATTGTTTTAAGGAGTTTAAAATTTAATCCAATAACTCAGAAAGATCAAAAATAAACGATATTTAAGAGAATAGTTATCATTAAAGCTAGGGACAGAGTCAGGTTCAAATGAATCAAAATCATCCACTTCAGGTTAAACATGATTATAGGGGGAAATCCTATAATCATAACCACTATAAGAAGTTTATTTTGATTGTGTCAATCATTTACTAGATACACTAATAAGGAAAAATAAAGGAAATAAATCAAATAAACTATTTGATGGCTGGACCATAGTATTAAAATTCAAGCGCCGTCCCCTCTTACCAAATAAAAAAACATTATTTTGAAGGAATTAGAAAAAAAAAAACTTAAAAAGCTAAGTCCATTAGTAAGTAAAACAAATCATTGTATTTTAAAAATATTAAGAATAAAAAGAGTAGGAATGATTTTATGAATTGAGATAAAAATTATAAATCCTTTCATTTTTATTTTTAATAAAAATCTATAAAATATAAAATGAAATGGAGGTACTCTTATTTTAATTAGTAAAATTCATTGAATTATGCCTCAGTTTTTAACTAGAACCAATATGTACAAAAAAAAAATAGATGCTAACCTTTGCCAAATTAAAAAAATTAGTGCTTGATTGGTTTCTAGAAACAGTAGTAAAACTCAGTTAAGAAGTTCAAAACTTATTCAAAGCCACCATCACGTGGTAAAGTTTAACCTCATAATTAAAATTAACATGTAAACACATAATAATCTCTTATAAAATATAATCATTTCTCAAATGATTTTAAAATTACTAGGTAACTTGGCGAGTATAGCTCAAATTTCTTAGGACAATATTAATTATAGTTAAAACACCTAATATAGTCAGTAAAATTCATATAACAATAAACTTGTTACAGTTTAAATTGGCATTAATAAATCTGAATACTAATATATGTCATTTATAGCAAGGGAATAACATTCTTAATGATAGTAAAAAAATAATGTTTCAATATGGTTTATTACTGAACAGTATGGAGATATAAAATAATAAGAGTAAGATTCCCCCCAAGTAGGTTAAACTAACTATATATAGCGTTAAAGACAAATACATATTTTTAATAAATCACATAAAGTTTAAGCTTAGGGCTATTAACCTAAGAACTACTAAAGAAGGGTTGTTAATTGTCATAAAAATAAGAACATAAAATCATAAAGTTTTTATATATCAGTTTGGCCCTTTTAATTAATCGACTTAATCAGATTATTTTTAGAGTGATTTGTCTGGAGGCTATAAATATCGGATTAGTCATCTTACTTTCAATAGCCACTCCCATATTACTGTTAATCATTTTGAGATTTCAAGTCATAGAGTCTTTGCTTGTCCTTACGTTTTTATTAAAACATATCAGGGCTATTTCACACAATAATGGAATGCTTGTTTTACAATAAGAATTTAGTGTATTTAAGCACATATTTTTGTCAAAAATATAGGACTAGTTCTTGATTTTAGTGTAAGTGGCATTATTAGATTTTTAATCTAAAGGAGAGAAATCATAAACTTAAGCTATTCTAATAAAAGTAACAATTTTATGTTTGAACTTATGAAAATTTCTTATTAAATCAAAATTAATTGTGCGAATACACTAGATTTCAAGAAAATGAATCACTTCTTTAATCAATTTCAAATTAATTATAATTTTCTTCTAAATAAACATAAAAATTAATAACCTTAACACTAAGAGAGAGTTGTCTATGTTTGAGACAAACATTTTATAAAATGCTATATCTAAAATAGCTAAGTCCAGATATTTTTTAGTAAAGAATTTTATGAAGATATTGTTGAGCTTTAGAAGAGTTCTAAACAACCTGATAAAGTTAAATATTGTGAAAAGAGATATCCATAAACCTAGCAGAAACAAGGTTAATAAGAAATCGTATTTCATATAACAAAAATTATTTAATCACAGCCAAGCTCTAAATCTTAAAAAAACCCTGTAAGTGATTAAATAATTTTTGTTATATGAAATATGATTTCTTATTAACCTTGTTTCTGCTAGGAGAAAGATTTTGATAATTCGATACCTATAAGAAAAAGTAAAACTTAAAACGAAAATCATCAAAATAATGATTAGAGTCTTGTTCAAATTTATTAGTAAAAGTAATGTTTCTTTAGAAAAAAACCCGGAGGTTGTTATTACCCTTATTATGTTTAAAAGAGATAGGATAATTAAAAATAAGCTGACATAGTTGTAGAGGTGAAATCTTGAAAAATTAAAAGTATTTTGTGAACCATATATAGATATGATTAACATCCCTATAATTATAAATATTAACCTTTTAAAAATTGCATGAGTAAGTAGGTGTAAAATAAGTATACCCCTAATTAGGGAATAAAACCCTAGGCTGATTAAACCCAGCTGACTAAGGGTTGAAAAGGCTACAATTTTTTTTATATCAACTTCTAACAAAGCAGATCAAGATCCTATCGCTATGGTCAATAAAAAAATAACAAGAAAGATTTTAGAACCACCTAAGCTATTAAAAGGAAATTCAAAAAGATAAACAATGTAGACACCCGCTGTAACCAGCGTTCTTGAGTGAACTAGGGCAGATACCGGCGTAGGAGCTGCTATTGCAGCTGGCAATCATCCTCTAAAAGGAACTTGACATCTTTTAGTTATTATAAGTACTAATAAAAGTAAAAAAAATTGAACACTTTTAATTTTTATTCTTAAAACAAAAAATCTTATTAGTAAAAATGCATCACCTACACGATTAGTTATTAGGGTAAGGTAAGACCCTGTAACTCTGTTTCAATTTTTTCAGTACAAAACTAAGCAATAAGAGGTGACTCCCAGCCCTTCTCAACCTAGAAAAATCACCATTCAAGAGTTTCTTATAATTATAAGCACTATTGAAGTGTAAAATGCCACTATAAGCATTAGAAATTCGGTCCTAATTGAAGGTAAATAGCTTTTTGCAAATTTTATAATTTTTCTAAAAATTATTCTAAGAATATACAAAAAAATTAAGGATCTGATTGAGGTTAGAAATCTACAGTAAACTTCTGCGTTTAAGTAGATTTCTACTACTATCAAGGGTATAAACAT